TGCCTGTGGGTGGAAAAACCCTCCTGATTCAATCCCGGTAGATAGACCTTTTTTCAAGTCATACCAGACTAGCCGAAGTGCACTTGGGAAAAAAGGGAAGCTTGGCTTAGAGAGTCGCTTTGCTTAGATAAGAAATCCGTCTTTCTTCCGTCACGGTAAGCGGGTTCTTTCTAGGACTGATAGTTCAGTTCAAGCGTATCATAGATCAAACTCTTTCCATTTTAAAATTGAAGTCAAGCTTGTTATAAGGCTAAAGCCCGACTAGTAGGAGCAGAACGAAAAGTCGGAAAGCAGCTTTACGGCTTGTCGGTAAGTCAGTGAAGCAAGTCTTATAGTCCAAACAGAGTACAGAGCCTGTTGATCGAGATCGGCCCTAGAAGATCAAAATGAAGTTCAAAGCTAGTAGCCGTTCGAAAGCGAGATAGAGAGCCAGCAATAGAGGGAAAGACAAAGTCAGCAGCAATTGCAGTTGAATCTGTTGATCTGGAACCAGTACAGTGAGTGAGGGAACAAGCAAGGGATGAGGCCGTTGCGGCGCAGCCGTTTTCTTGCTGCATACGTTAGGGCGTATTACACCGAATTAACGAGCTAGCATTTACACCAAGAATTGACAAGGGAGAGAGATGTTGGACGAGCGGAGGGGTTGGTTATACAGAGGGCTGCTTTCGGAGGGATAAGTTAGTTGCCGTAACCCTCCAGCAGAGGTCTTACTGTAAACCTGTGGCGGAGGTGCGGAGCTTACAGGAGTTGAGGGATCGGTAGTGGAGTAAGAATCGCGGGGTACTTCCAACCGGTCCGCAGTTGAGTAATCGATCCGGGTCGGTTCAGCCCCCGTCTACCAGTCGTGGGTGGGTCTGGGATAGCTTTCAATGGGTGAAAATCCGCCGGTACGGGAGAGAGAGAATCCCCTACTTCAGCACCTCGGCCTGGAGGGCAGGGGTACCACACAGAGCCCCCTACCAGCATGGCATGGATTCACTACTCAACAGCCTTCTTATCAGTCAATCTTGACTAAACTACCACTCCTTGTAGCGGGCGAAGAAAGCCTATTGGTTCTGGAGCTCAGTCGATATGATTGCCCGCCTGTTGGTCTAATCAGGAGTCTTGGACAAGCAGATAGATGCCCACCAGGAGCCATTACTCCTATCATTGAATCCTTGGGACCGGCTTGACGAAATCTCCAGACCAGTCGAAGTCGAGGAACCGGAAGGTAGCTCCCATTCGAATCGGGCCTAGAGGCTTATATTACTATTACTAAACGGGAAGCTCGACTCAATGAATGAATGCGTGCGGGGGCGAGTAGGAGGCGGCTTCATTTCCCTTCGAACAAGCGCAGCCTGAGATGGGAGAGATAGGTCTTTCCCGCTCGTTAGATCGGTGAACTAGGTGGAAAGTGCAGGTCAGCGCTGTGGAGATAGAAAGACTTCCAGATTGATCCTTACACTCTCTTTGATGCGCAATAAACTGTCTTTGAAGCGAGAGTAGGGAATTGATAAGTGAGATCTCCGTTTATGAAGTTCTTGATAAACTGTCTTTAATCACATTTCTGTGAGAACTTCTTCTAAACCCATCTCGAATCCGCATAAGGGCTTAGACGCATCTCTCAGCCAAGACCGCTAATGCCGTCAATCATTTCAGACATTCTTTCGTAAATACATTGGATGTCCGGGCATCAAGAACGAAGAAGGAAGGCGAGGGTTCAAGTCGTATCCCTCAATCGTTTATGCCAATGTTTCCGAGGACATTGAATCACTGAAATAGTCTAACTGAAGGGTGGAATGAAACAATTAGTCCCGGGTCGGAAGGCTTCCTTCAGTGAGTGCGCCTGTTCAACTTCAACTCTTTCAGATGCCGAATCTGAAGAAGCAGCTGCCACTAGAGAAAAAGAGAAGTATCAGCAAAAGCCTTAAAAAAGTATATGGAAAAGGCCATACTCTCCTTGGCCGTAGCGTTGTATAAAAGAGAAGTATCAGCAAAAGCCGAATCCGTTGGCTTGTTGAATTCCTGTAGTCTGCATCCGTTGTTTGGGCTGTCTCCGGATCTGATCTCGGTGAAGGGAAGTTAAACGTAAGCGAGGAAGAAAAGAAAGCGACTACCGTCTATAAGGTTTGGAGCACTGCAACCAATCTCTATACCCGTAGAAGAGATGGATCCTCTGGACCATTAAAGTAATACTATTGTTCAAGTCATCCCTTGCTTGTTCCTAGGAGCTAAAGGTAGCATTCCCTTAATCGGTCTAGTCCTTAGTAATAGGCAGGTAAAGGCAGGCGCATAGGGCTTTAAACCTTGTTCACCCGGCTGACTTCGAAAAAGAAAGTTGGAATCATCTCAGCAAGTTCAGCTAAATATGTAGATGAATGAATCATCATTTACTCAGGAGATATGAAAAGGTTATCACAGTTAATGAGAGAAAGAGTTGGAGCGTTTCAATACTGTCACAAGATCGCGGGCAATACACAAGGTCTTCATGTGATGCTTTCTTCCTGGGCCTTCAAAGCGAAACTATACTTCACCATGGGGTGAATAAGCTTCTTTTTTTGACTGTGCGCTGTATGGTTGTTGGGGACCCTTGACGCGTAGAGACGTCATGGTGCAGGGCTTCCGCCAAGTCAACGGGAGACGACTTTGGCTCGTTTGGTTTTCGAGGGGCTAAATCCATTATTTGGTCGAGCACGCCCCCTCTCCTTTGACGTTGATCCGACATTCTGTCTCGCAATTGATGGATGGTTGAGTCATGGACGACTTTACGTAAACTGATCTGACAATGAGGGTGACCATCAAGGAAGGGATCTTTAAATATTAATTCGGGGCAAGTATTAATATTAATTAGGGGTGTTGATCCACCATAGACCGATGTTGAAGTTGCCAGGGGGCAAAACGGGCAAAGGGGAAAAATAGATTCCAAGGATCCGTCCACGCAAGAAGAAAGTGTCACCTTATTTGTACCACACACTTCGATAGTTGGAAGGGGCTTCATGCCAAGACATCAGTTGGGCAATAATATCAAGACGGGTAGCAACCAGGCAAAGAGAGCTAAAAAAGCCAGGCGGATCAGAATATCGCAACTTATGAACATGGCATCCGATGAGTCAAGGTTCGAGGAAAAGAGCCCTTACGGTTCAATCTATCTTTCGGCAACAACCCCTGGTGGTAAGAGTTGAGCTGAGGTCGCCCTCAATCACTTACTCAGTCAATTAGTTCCCTCAGGATTTGCTAACCGAGCTTCCTGCCCTATGAGAAGAAGGCTTTCAGACTGAAAAAAGTTGCATTTCCCCGGGATTTTTCAATGAAAACGCTTTTTTTTGGCACTTTTGAAGCTATTATCGTAGAGTATCATTTTTTGGAATGTCAGCAAAACCTCTCTTTTTGAGTGCCTAAACCCCGTATTTAGAGTCTTATTTTCATGATAGAGCTGATGACTAAGCGAACTCTCTTCAATGCTTAACACATGCATGAAGGGGAGATCTAGACGTAGTGGTAATGTCTATAAGAGCTAAATGCGGCAAGGAAATTAGGTCTCTCTCCTTGAGGAGCTAGAATCCGCTTGATCGAAAGGTGACGGAGCAGAGAAGCTAAGCTTAACCGGCGAGGAGACAGAGTTCTATTCCTAATCTCTCAAGTCCTGAGTTCGGCTGCTTTCCCAATAGAGTCGGGCAGAAGAGAATCTCCAAACCACTCGACCGCGAGAGAGAAGGAGCGTGAAGGCATCGGTAGAGGGGCAGTCACCAACCCCAACGGCCCAAAAGTCAAATACGGAAGCAACTCGAGCAGAGGTTCCGTTCCGGAGTGAACCCGCCATTCACTCATTCAGGGAATGGTGGCAGGGACGAAAGAAAGGGTCCCACCCAAGTGCAACCACACTAGCAGGAAATTAAATGAAAGCAGAAATGGATCTTTGTCTACTACTACATAAGCTGTATGCTTGTCTTAAAGAAGCAATCAACAAAGAAAGTTGAGGTATAAAAGTCTATCCTGTCTTCTTTCGTTTCGACCCTGATGTATGAGATGAGGAATCCCTCATAGCTAGATTCATCAGTAGCTTAGAAACTAGGAACTGGATGAGGGAAAGAGATGAGAATAGGCCTCATTCCATTACAGCAGTCTCTTCTTGATCACCGGATATTGATAGAAAAACAGTCCCGCCAAAAGACGAAGGGGGGAGCCAGCGGCAAGGGTAAGATTGACCTTAGGCTGAATGCCCCAACGAGCACAGTCAGAAGAAAAGCCTTTGGGCAACTCGATAGGAATCAGAGGAGAAATCGCAATACTAAATAAACAAGCATTGCCGTTCTAACCGCTGTCAGAAGACGTGAAGTGAGGGCGTGGTTCAAGTCACATCGTATGCTCGTCTTCATAAAGGTTTGAGTTTGATTGTTTGTTGCCAAAGAGTGCATTTATAGAGCAATAGTACAGAAAGCTGAGGCGCAGGCCAAGAGATCATAAAGGGCAAAAGGCAAATGAAAATCGGGGTAGAGGCTACCTCTAAATAATGGAAGTTCCTGGCATTTACTTTACAAATTACAAAGGAAGGTCAGCTTCAGGTCAAATAGATTCCTTATTTTGTTTTAATAAGAGAATTCTTACCTCAACCTCACTCAAGGGATAGAAAGGGGCGATGAGCTCAGTGGAGGAGAAGCCGTCCTAATGAAATAGAAAGCCCTAGCTATGAGTGACTCAAATCTAGCCGTGATGCGCGAGGGCCAATATTCAAATGAAAGCAAGGGGCTGATTGCCCTCATGGGGAAGGGATGAATACGAGCAGTCGGAAGAGCAGCTCTCTCAGAAGCAACCAATCCAAGAATTGATGGATTTGGTAGAGTGCCAGTCACAACACTAGAACCAAGTTAGGTGAGCTTGAAGGCATCGGTTGAAGCCCTTAGTTGCAAGGTCTTTGACTGTGCCCAAGAAAGGGATGTGGGACAGGCAGCTAAGCAAAAAACCAACAAATACACCTCACATTAGTACAACTACAACTACAAGAGGGGGCCCTACCAGTCATAGTCTTCACTCTTCCCCATAAGAACTCAATTCCTGGGGTTCTTGCTTCCTTAGTAGACATCCCATCTCGTATCTGTATCTGTCATCGAATGTGAGCCCTCATCTCATGCTCCTACTACCTCTTCACTTCAAGTGGGAGTGATGGACGAGTGAAGATCGCCAACTCTTTCTTCCCCTTACCATCCCGGATACCGTGAATTTACTTCAACTTCAATCGGTAATCCTAACCTAATACTTTTCAAGAAAGATCTTAAAAGATCCTCTATAAGATAGTAGCTGGTTGATCTCCAACTTCTTCTCGTTTTGATCAAGTGTGACTTGAAGCCCATACTTCTGCTTTTCCTGATCCTTCTAGTGCTAGAACTGGGACTATTTAGAGCTTTCTTTCATAGCTTCGGGGAGTGCGCTTGGGAGCTAGGTGAATACCATGAGGGGACCATGAGTCAAAGACTCCGACTGATCTTGTTCTCTTTTTCTTGTCAGACTCGGCTTCGTTCATGAAGCCGAATGTTAGAATCAGTCACAGATCTTATAATTGTGTTGATAAGGAAGTTGCTGTTGCCAACTCCTTCTGCTTTCCCCGACAACCTGCCTTCAAAAGGTGCCTAGAGGACGGGCCAGAAGACGCAAGCGACGACCCGGGAGCGGATTCCCCACCGGCAGGGGGACAGGATACGGCCATCTCGAGGCACATCACGACCTACAGGCAACACCGGCGAGACCTGGGAAGTGCGGATAATCAAGGTAGAAACCTCGCTGTCAACTGGATGTTTGGGACCCCTAGCCCGCGACCAAAGACTTGGGATGGAAGTTAGAAGTTTCCTTGAAAGAGTAAAGTACATCAGTCGCTTCATATCTCTTTTAGATCCATGTGCGAACCTCTATTCAAACTGCTTAAGAAAGATTCTTCTAATCTAATAAGTGGACCCAGAGTCTAGCTTTCTATAAGATCAAGACTCGATCTTATGAATACCCCTGTGCTATGCTAGTACTGCCAAGCCAAGGCCCTCCCTTCGGTATGCGAAATCAGTATGTAAACTCTATGGCCCAGTTTGAAACTTCTGGTTTTAGGGCTAACGAGTATCTCAAATATCTCAAGTTCAATCAAAGCGAGCTTTCATTTTAGCGTTTATTTGAAAGAGTTGAAAAGCCGATATAGAAAGTGTTGAAAAAGGCAGGAACGTGAGTCTGGTAACTCTTTACTACTACATCTTTTTTTACACACAATCGGCTTGTATAGGAGTACATTTCACTTGGACTCTCTTTCAAAGCAATCGCATTCTCTGTGAAAAGAATGGGGGTTGGTAAGGACAACTTACGTGGAGTAGATTATCATTGCTCCATCGAATAAAGAAAATCCTCACGGTAAGACTTTGATAAGAGCACTGCTTTAGGATCAGATTTAAGCACTTAGATAATAATGGTTTTGAGACAAGGCCTCCGGGACTGGAGGGTGTGGGTTGGGGCTCGCTGGTCCTGATGTATGAGGTAGCTAAGGTCAATGCTACTAGGGCTCTGTGCTCTTTATGGCCTTTGGGAGCTCGATATTAGAGTTCAAATCCCGGATTCGTCTCTCAGTCTCAAGAGGATGCCTCTGATGCCGCAAAGGTAGTTGACTAAGTCGACCTTTTATGATTAATGAGGATGTATTGGATGGATGCCTTAAGATTGAAAGGGACGAAGATGGACTCCGGCTAGGGTAGATCTTGAGAATGATCCCTGCATCTCCGTATTGGTAAACCATCCCCATTAGTGCTTCTCCCTTACTGTCACAAGTGAGCCATTCTTCCACATTCTCGGTGACAAGAGCATAACGCCTATGGTCGACTGACTTTCAACTTCCTTTCTTTCAAAGCTGGACCAGGGAGCCTATTGATTGATAGAGCAAGGCCTATGGCTTGAGAGATAGGCAAAGTGAACCCGCCACTGTCAACTGGTTTAGGAAGATGCCTACTTGTTCAACTGGCTCACAAGGCATGCATACACAACCCAGGGAATCATACTCACTTGGCTGTATTCAAGCACGAGACTGATCTGAGGTTACTGGCTTATGAGAGATCCAGAGGAGGGAGAAGATCTTTTCACGGGAAATCCGTATGTATAAAGAACCCAGCGAGCGCTCAACCCTTTGAATGGATTCATTGTCAATCCTTCACACAAGTGCTAAACAGGTCTATCAATCTACCCTATTTGGGGCATACCAAGAGAATGAGGTGGTTTACTAGCTCGACCAAAGTGAGTTTACTCGCTTGTTTGATAGAAAGAGCAAGAGGGATGTCTCCTTGGTCCCATTCCTCAAGGCAGAGGAAGCTTTTCCTAAAAATGACTTCCACTCTTTTTTTCACTCTTTCCATTGTCGTTTACTTTACGAAGCGAAGGAAATAAAAAGGTATGCCCATTTTCAAATAGGGTAGATTGGGAGAGGTTTCTCTAATAATATCTCAATCGGCGAGGCCATTGAACCTATATTTATTCCTCCGGGAACATATCAGGGAATCCTGAATGATATAAGCATCTTCCAGTGCTCGAGTTTCCACCGTAAGATCGCGCACTGAAGTTAGAAATCCTTGTCATCCTTTCCTCAACAACTGAGTAGCCCTGAGTGTCCATAAGGCACGAGGCAATCTAGCGCCTTGGAGATTAAACTTAGACTGTCTAGAACTCTTGTATAGGAGTACTTTTCTCCCTTCTTATGGCATTCCACTAGTGCATTGAGAGCTAAACGTCTCTAGGGCAATGCCAAAGTCTGTTGTTTCTACATTATGGAAATTGGCTAGGCGTTGCTTGCCCCTGGGTCTAATTGGGCCTAACGCACAAATCTCGCTAACTAATACTTCATCCCCCAACAAGGGTGTCAACACGTGGTTCCTACTCAAAGGCTCCATTTGTACTAAGCTGAAGGAAGTAAGTACGAGCTACTTCATTCATCAAAGCAATTCCTTGGAAACCACTCCTCTGCTCTCCACTGATTGATCTAATTGGCATCTAGCAACGAATGAAGGCATAGCAGCCGTTGATTCCGAACCAAGCTCAGAACAACTAGATGACTCCGGAGCGGGAGATGCCTCTTACTAGACCGATTCCGTTTTGGAGGCCTATCTAGAGCCCCCGCCCTTCGAGCGTGACTCATAACGAGATAAATCTAAGAAAGAATAGTTCTTCAAAGACAGCTTCTTTAGCCGCTTGGATTCCTCCTATTCTGGGTACACCCGGCCCGCTCCTTACCGTAAGGATCTGGGGCCGCCCCCACCCTACCTCCTCTGCTTCCCGCTACTACCAATAACCATACCCATAATGGGCGGGCCTTTACCTTCCATGGGTATAAATTCACCTTCTTCGATTACTGGACTGATATGCGAACTTCTAATATCTAGAAACTCAAGCATGTTGTTGGCAGCAAGCGAAGTGCTTTTCACATAAAAAGGATTAAAGGATTGGATAAGATGGCGCACCATCAGCCCCGGGGGCTTGCCGGCCTAAAGAAGAGAATCCAGATCATAGAAAGAAGTAGGCAAGGGGATCCTCGATTTAATAGCTCTTGAACGACGCCGGATAAGAAAAAGAAAAACAATTTAGTTCTGGCGCTCCGGAGTCATCTAGTTGCGTGCGGAGCAGCTATTGAAAAAACACTTTGGTAGACACAACATCTGGTCTTTCCTAAGTGTAATAAACCACCAATTGTGCCATTGTTCCATTTTCTTTTGATCTTTCGGATAAGTCCAGTAAAAGGTTTGAGGCCCTTTTCCGCGAATAAACCAATTCTTGGGTAGACGGTGGTGCAACGCTTGCGGACGAAGGAGGAATATAAGGTGCGCAGTTGCACGCCCGTCATGCTAGTACCCCACTACTCCTAACGCATACATCTTCTAGTACCTTGCTTGGAAAACCCCCTGTGCGGCACAAAGGCGGGTTGTACCGAGGACTTTATTCGATCCATAAGATCATAAATAGAGGAAGAAAGTGGATCTACTAACTGTGATAGAACTGGGCAAAGGTTAAAGACACGGTGGCTAAAAGCACCAGACGAACTACTATATGGTTGGCGTCCGCCCGTAGAAGCCGAGACCTTCTCTAGAGAGATAGCTTTCTAGCTCTTTTGCCTTTGAGGGATTCAATAACAATTTCTATTTTATAGAGTTAAGAGGGGACTACTTCCTCGGTTCTTCAAATAGAGAGGATTGATCCTCAACTACTTAGTTTGGATCATATTCCTTTCCTAGTGAGGCTGGCTATGCCTCTACTACCGGCGCATCCACCCCTGATTGTTAATCAGGTGCCTCCTACTCAAAAGCGTAATTCTTTTCTGGGTCAATCTCAGATATAGGCTCCTCCGAGCACGCGATCGATCTCATACATTCCAGACCCAGCCTAAGAGCCTCTTACCAAAACAAAAATAGTGTAAATAGTCGATGCAGGGTCGCTATCTGATACAGATTGATATCCGTTATGTAATAATTCCTCGACTCTAAGGGAGGCCTCTTCATTCTATTAATTGTATTCACGAATTTCTGTTTCTGCCTCTGATTCTCTATTTTCATCTGTTAATTAGTAGATCCTTTCATTGACAGGAACGGGAATAGACATTTCAGCTAGTATCGTTGGGTACCCGGATTTGGATTCTTGTCTCAAGACTGAATCATTTAATAGGCCTTACGATGATGGTTATTCCACTGTCGGATCTGCTTTCGGGGATGCTTCTTTTGGGAAAAAGTATGAAGGGCTTCTCTTTCGGAAGATATACTTCTTTAAAAGATATATGGGATAAGCCTTTTGAGGCGAACCCGTGGCCCTGTTACCACATTTGCCTTTCTTGTTTTTGAAAAGCATTGAGCGAAGCTAACCTCTTTGGGCTACCTGGCTGTATAACAAGTCTTTGCCCTAGCAACAGAAATAGGCGGGGATGGGGGACAGAGAAGGGGTTCAAGTCGAAATCAGAGATAGTGGTTTGAACCGGAAAGAGACCCAGCTCTTGAGGCTGGTGCTTGGACCTTCGTTTGCTTCGTCGAAAAGAGATTAAGGGAAGTTTAGCCCACATCTACAATGTCTCAGTATCTACAATCTCTCGATTAGGCTCTACTATGCCAGATAGAATATATTGCATTAGCTGTGTCAGCGGGAGCTGGGTTACCCCTGGAACCGTAGCACCGCCTGTTCTTGACGGTTCTAAGTGCGCCGAGCCCTAAACATCGCGCGGGCGAGACGATTCGTGTACTCAAGTAGAAAAGCTTTAAGAAAAGCCCCGAACTAACTATAGGCCAGGGCGCGCGCAATAAATGAGTGTCTTAGATAGAAGTATCCATCCGCCTCCTATTAGGATAAACCCTTTGCTTTATCCCGATCTGTACCTGCTTATGGCTGATTTATGAAATCGTGGGCATGTAGCGAGACAGGTAGAGGGGAAGAGCTTGCTCCTCCCCGGTTGCCTCCCTTTTGAGATTCTGCATCCCTGTCTTGCTTTTCTTTTGAGAGTGTTAAACACTTCGTTAAAAACAGATCAAGATCCTATCCCTGATTATGAATATTTGGTCCGGGAGCAACTTCCTCAGGAGATTGTACCCCACCCGTCACAACGAGGCGAACAAATTAAAGTGCATCCTTGGTGACCGCATTTTCTTTTGACTAATAAGCAGCTGCTTAAAACTACGCCTCACCGGTAGGATCATCAGGTTCTTCGTCATCGGAATCACAATCTCCAGTCCACAGTCTCTCATCTTAGTCCATGTCTTCCCTTTCAATATGCGTTCAGTCTCAAGCGAAAGCCAGTCCAGTAAGCAAGCACAAGTAGCAGTTCTATCAGGAAAGGGAGGCTAAGTGCTTCAAGGGCTAACAACTAAAGCAATCCGCGGGATAGATTCATCGATCAACAGGTTCGGGTACTGCACGAGGACAAGACTATACCAGAAGTCACTAATTTACAAGTCTGCACTGCTTCAGCCATACAATAAGCTCCAACATTGATTGTTCGATATCAATCCTTCTCCCCATAGAGATATCTCGCCCTTAGATCAATATTTTGAAAATGTCATAGATGAAGAAGAGAAGGAAAAATGACGACTCTCTTCAGGCGAAACCTCTCTTCGCCCTGACAACTTCTTGCTTTCTTCTTGGTTGAAAGAGAAGAGCTGGCCCAATGTTGGATGATGCTATGCAAAAATGACACGAATAGCTCAGTAAAGACAAAGGGACAGGGGTTGGTCTACCCGTTCGTGATAGAAGAAGCGCCCCCATCGCGGCGGGGGAGAAGTTCCTTTCTTACTACCCTGTCTATATGCAATACACATGCAGTCTGTGTTATCATAGAAAGGCGGTCTCAAGAGATGGAAAGCAACAGACCGGTTCCTGCAAAGAACAACTTGAATTAAACCATTGGGAGACGGCTTTCCTTTCCGGAAGGAACGACTCTATCGCCGGCAGCCCAATGTACTAGCTCGCGGACCAAGGGTTAACAAAATTCTGATCGACCTTGGGAGGGATCTTGAACAGGGTCCCCGGGTGCAAGGAAACCCCCCGTCCGAACACTTCCTGTCTAATCAGACCTTTAGTAGAGCTTTGTATTCACCTGTCTTTCAGTTTTGCTTGAATGAGTCCATTTGGCCGCCTGGTCAAGGAAGAAGGACTAGAAAAGGCGTCTCCCCTGCAGCGGATCGGAGGCATGCAGGTGTACGCTATAGGTCTTTCTTCGACAAATCCTTTTCATTAGTCGCTTCCTACCCACAAGAGGCCAGGTACTTCCAAGAGGTTAGCTGCCGTCAGATTGCTAACCCAGTGCTCCCGTATCCCATACCCAGGAAGTCAGCTCTATCTGACCTAAAGAATTCTATCTTTAAATGGGCTTTCTCAATAGGTCCGTTCTTACACTCAATAGAGTGCCCTTACTGTACTGAAAAGAGTGCTAAGGGCTAGGGAAGTACAGAAAGACTCAAGGACTAGTCTTGATGTGTCCATCAGGTTGGCTCAAGTGAATTCCTTTGAGCGGCCCGGGAGAAGGCCAGAGTCAAACATTTCCTTTCACCGCTAAGGAAGGAGTGGCTAAAGCAGTTTAAGCTAGGGAAGGAGCCCTGCTAGAATGGGCCTACCAACATTGGAGGCAAAGGCGTAAGTCAAACAAGGTACCTACCCGCGAAGAACCTATTGGTCTATTAGCGATCTCTCTTTGCTTCACACAAGCAAGAAGAACTTAGGTTTCGGGAATCACACCGGCTCTTCATCTTCATTTGTGCAGAATCGAAAGGTGTCTTTCGCCTCGCAGCTTCCTTCTTTTGTTGACGGACAAGCACGGTCTGGCTAGGTCAATAGAAGGGAGCGGAGACCCGTGTCGATACTGAGTTCAGTAACAAGGATTTGGCCATGCAAGGGGAAGCCATCCGAAGCAGTTACTAACCTCTCTTCACGCCACTTCTTTTATTAGATAGTTGCGTGGTAACTGAGCGAGGGGGGACCTCTTCGAGAAGGCCAAGAGTGGGCATTGATGTGGGTCTTTCAGTGGAATCGCAAGATGAAGCAAGGGCATTCCTGAGGAGGCGCGACTCATCAATATCTAAATTCCTACGCTTAGTGGTTCTTGCAAGTCGCAGCACAGCAAGGAAGAAATCGGACGAGCTTCGAACGTGCTACTTTATCATGCAACCAAGGTTCATCAGGTGCCAAGGCATCTCTTTCTCCTATCGTACTATCGGACGATTTGAGCAGAAGTTTCTACTCTATTATGATTATAGGGGATCGAAACTTTCCAAACCGGGGTCATTTAGCAACCTGACGCACTGCGGCGCTTGAGGCGCCTTCGCTTGCAGGGTGGTCAACATTGTTTGTGAGAAGTAGTTGCTGCCCTCTATTCTAACAGAAGGAATGATTCCTTTCCGCGAAGACTATCTCCTGCAGCAACTACTTCTCACAAACTGGAATGGAACCAGTATCGCCCAGTCTCCCTTAGGGACATACCATTTTCTTTGTGATTCTAATCGTGACTATGGCGGTTCACCCTTCAGCTTCGTCCGGAGCGTGCTTCTATCCACCCACGTCAAGACCGCCCTATGGCTACCTTCTCCCAGCGAGAAAGCTCTTTCTATCGTTTCTTCAAAGAAAAGAGATCGCGCATACATAAAAGGCAAGGCCTTGCTTTCGTTTCAATTGATTGATCAAAGAGCCGGCAACAGTAGCATCCAAGGAAGAGTATCCAAAGTGGCCTCGTCCCATTAAAGTAATACTATTGAGTGCAAAAGTGGTTCCATCGGCTTTTAGGCTCTGAAATCAATGATTTATATAGACGTGCTGAACCGCCCTTTTTGTCTGAAGATTCCTTGACTTCCATCTCGATCTTAAGAGATCGTAGTTAAAGGGGAAAGCCACAAGCCCTTGGGATGGATCCGGGCTAGCCAAGTTGTCGGGTTGGGATCTTTCTGCAAGTGAAGCAAAGGGATTATCCTCTCCAGCGGGAGCAGAAGCTTCGTTGCCCTTCGTCGATATAGATCCAGGACATGGAAGAAGGGAAGGCGCTCCCTCATATGATTGAGCAGAAGAAAGATCTCTTCAAGTTGTGAATTCTTAATACAGCACACGGAACAGGCCCTATACCACAAGGCAAAACAACAGGGCATCCGCGGGCTGCAAGCGTGAGATAAAGATCTTTGCGACCGGAGATCTACCTTAGAAAAAAGGGCGCTTTTGTCAGTGGTTGCTCGAACCTATGTCACTCACTTGAAAGAAGAGCAATTGCCGTTGTGATTCTCTCTCTTTTATGTAATTACGGGTATGAAACTATCACCCGTTTCGGTCAACCTCATGACTTGCTTCTCTTTCATTCTGGACCTTAGTGCCGGCTTTAACCTTTCCATTGAAGTCAAAACGGCATCCTCAAGATTGAAGCAAAAATAGGCTTCCTCCAAGGTAGGGATCTGCTTAGCATCCGCAAACCTAGGCCTGGAAGAAGGAATAGCGACTGGTTCAGATAGAGCGGCTGGTTCAGATGGAAGAGATTGAGATGGTCAAGCTGTGGTGGCCTCTCGAAACCAAGCCCGGAAAACAAGCTATCAAGTATTGCCTGATATTGTAATGGGGCATCGGGCAATTGAACACACTTATCCGGCTTCAAAAGGGCTTTCCAATTGAAGACCCTATGGTCATCAGCAACAAAAGCAACATGCGTGCTACAAGCAGAAGCAACTATCAATAGGAATGCCGGATGCAAAAAATGGACCACTCACTTCGCGTTGAATCAGTACGATGAAGAGTCACTCTATCTTGAATCAAGGCAAAAGAACGCATGGCTTGAAATGGCGTATATCCGGAGTGAGAAAGATGATGGACTCGGCGAGCAGAGACTCGCCTTAGCAAGGGCACTTTCGGCTCTAGTTCTTTGATCGTCGATTTCACTTGAAAAAAAGAAAGAGGGACTCTAATATAATTGTACAAGGTAATTCCGAGTTTGTTCGTATGGAACGAGAATCAGTTCAACAGCTTTAGAGATGAGGAAGCATCCTTCCTACTTAGATAGGGGGTGAGAGGTGCTAACCCAGGCAGACCAGAGCGAGTATTAACATCACAACAATTTGGTCTTAGGGCTGATTGGGTGTGCCCAACGGGCAACTAAGATATTAGGGAGTCTTACTGCCCGTCCCACAATTCGGAATGCGAAGGCCCTTCTCTTTAAGTTTCCTTCTTTTCAAGAAAGATGGCGAATAAAGGCGAACTAAGAGAGGGTAACGGGTGAACTACCTGACAGGTAAGAACCGCGCAAATCGATTGCTTGAAACCAGCGATGCAAATCACACTAAGAGGGGTTCGAAGTGGGTGGTCAACATGGACAGAAGTGGGTTGTCATCTTGGAGCAAGTGAAGGTACAATTGGAGGCTACAAGTGGAGGCGCTTGAGGCGCCGCAACGCGTTAGGTTGTTAATAGAAGGGCTCCTGCTAGCCCGTCGGCTGAGCCCAAACGATAGATTCAAGTGAAAAGGAAGGTCTCTTCTTCATATAGTGATACGCAAAAGATGCCGGGAAAACAAGGAAAGGTTTATCGTAGATGTGTAAAGTTTGCTTCTACACGGAACCGAAGACCTTCGGGAACAAATCGCATTTCTCTCTTAGCCTTGGATCTTAGCCTTGGATCGGAGAATTACCTATATTATACAAAATTAGGGCACGGTTAATAAGAAGGCATTCGTTACGACCTTCTTGGTCTCTTTGGACGCCGCTTCCAGCTTCGGGGAAGTCATTCTACATGCTGGTCCTACTCGGGTGGTGCTTAATTCATGCCTGTTCAGGCCGATCGGAATGGGAAATAAGAGAGCTAACCCTTCTAAAGAGAATTGGGGCTTTCCATTTATATAGAGCTAGTGTCGTTCCGGGTAGCGACCCTGGTCGATCCTCGATGTCGTTGGATCAGTAGATTCGTTTTGTGATTATCCCTTGTTCGTTCCTGGTTGTTTAGCGCACCCGCTTCTTCCTAGAGCTTAGGCAGTGGAGGTTCCTCCCATACTACACTCTACAGATTCCTTGACTTGAGACTTCTTTCTTTGATCCATTCCCCTATTCATACCAGAATCCATTTGTCATTATGGCTTCAGGTATGAATGATTTACACAGACTACTTCTGAGACATAGAGACGGACAGATCAGAGTCTGCATCGACTTCAGTTCCTCAACAAGTAAGCAAGTAAGCAGGCCTGAGATGGTTTCTTAACCTAAGACCCGGAGATGCACTGGCCTGGCTTAGGAACGCCTGGCCGGAGATTCATTCGGAAGACCGGAGTACCAGCGGAGCAAGGAACTAGTAGCTCTTAGGAAGCCAACCGGGGTGTTTCAGCCTTTGCTGTATGAGCCTACCCGACCAACTTATTGTTAGTCTGAGTCCTACCTTGCTTGTTCCCTCCTAGATCATGGGGATTTCCTTGTTTAGTGTCCTTATCAACTTCAAGCCCCTACCCTAAATGAGTTATTAGTTAGAACAATGCGAACCCTAGTTCTTCACTCTTATCAGGCTTCCTTCCCTAGCTTTTAGCCGACCTTGAGCCAACACAAAGGATGTCCACATTGACAGATACGATAGTATGGGTAGGACTTAGACAGACTTCTCTTTCTTCTCTCTAATGCTGATAGAGATGCCACAGCTGCTTCTTCAGGAAGAGCTGCAAGGCCAAGACATAGATCGAGATCCAGATTGAAGCCCTGCTGGGGTCGAGGCCAAGAACGAGACCGATACTATTATAAGAATTGATTCCTTTATGCATAAAGGATACTCCCTTAGTGAGCTCTAAGGCAATATTATTTACCCTCCTCTGGCGGTTGTGACTAACTCAATGAATATGATTAATCATTCCTCATCGGTGACAACCTAACACACTTGAATCCGTGTCCAGTGTATAGCCTTGCGCAGAAAACAATTGTTCTCCTCTGGCGACTGATACCGGGCAGCAATCTTTGAAAGGAAAGAACCTTGTTATCGATTCAATGTGGGATAGTCACTATGAAAGCAGGATTTATTTCTCTCCCGACGAAATGAAGTCTTCCTTTCCGGGTGAAGGTTTTTCAAGAGAATTTAGGCATAATAAACATAAGGAGAGGTAAGACAGTAGAGCGCGGTGAAACAATTCCGTCGTTCAGTCGAAGGGGACAGGTTAGCAGCTTCAGGATAACCCGAGCAGTGAAACAGAAGTAGGGTTCAGGCCAATCGATCAAATTTCGATTATACTATACGGCTGGGTTCTAAACCAAAAAAAGGCATTTGAGAAAGAGAAATTCTGGTATTGCATATAGAAGAAATGATAATTCTTACCATGCAAATTGGCCTTTTCAAGAATTGATATTTGAGAACTTGAAATAAAAAAAAACACTTTGAATAGTATATGTTTTAGGCAACGAAATGCTCTGCTTGAAAGCCTGATAGGTCATTCTCTTTCTAGTTAACAGCTGTTCAGGCATCCGAACAGGGGTTTAGTCAACTAAGTATACCTCATGCACGCTTTCGATATCTCTGTATCCCATCGTAGGCCCGCCAGTAAGAGTCTCGTCAACCATTCCTTTTACATAGCTCTTGAGCAAAAATAGATACAGGAAATAGTCGCTCAAGTCTCGGAAACCGTTCCCAACCTTATCCAGGAAAAAGAAAGAAGAGCGTACTACGGTACTTAATATGTCCATGTAGGAAAGCAAGTACTCCTAGCCGCCCTACCAGACATCACGAAGCCATTCGAAGTGCAAACCGATGCGTCGGACTACGCAATTGGTGGGGTGTTGCTACAAGAAGGGCATCCGGTTGCCTACGAGAGCCGGAAGCTCAATGAGGCTTCGAAGACTACTATTCCACACGGCACAGGATAAATAATTGTTAGCCATTGTGCATTGCCTACGAGTGTGGAGGCACTCTCTTTTGGGATCCAAGTTGTTGGTGAAAACCGACAATGTTGCCGTGAGTCATTTCCTCACTCATAAGAAGCTGACCAGCGAGCTGGCAAGAATTTTTAGCGGAGTTCGACCTGGCCCTTGAGTACAAGCCTGGGAGAACCTATAATGTGGCAGATGCCTTAAGCCGCAAAGCCGAGCTAGCAGCCCTCAGTGCCGATAAGCAGAGATGTGAATCTCGACTTAGTAGCACCCTACACAATCGAGCGAGGGCATAAAAGCGCCTCAAGCCCAAGCCATTAGTTGGTGAAGAATGGCAAGACATTGAAAGAAGGGGTTCTGCACGAATGCCCTGTTGAGGAAGAGAAGGGCTTTGAGAAGAAGGCCTTCTCGTCTGCTAGAGGAACTGACATGACATCTAATTCAACTATCTCAGCTTGTTGCATCGAGGAAAGAGGCTAGGCAGCTAATTGGATGGGATGGAGGGTGTGCAAAGAGGCATACTGGCTGAATAGGAAGCTAACCAAGGTAGAGAAAAGACCCAGGCAAGAGGTAGAATTTAGGAGGTTTATCCGAAGAATCCGCCCAACAGAGAGGGATCGCCAATAGAAAGGGACGCTAAAAACCAGTATTTATTCGTTTCTTGTTCTACACCTGCGTCTACGACTTGGATGAATCAAGGATCGTGGCTACTTTGCTTGGCTGCATGATTCGGCGTATAAAGCAAGCCTATTCAAATCTCAACCCCAAAAGGAGCGATCAATGGACCGACATCCGACTGGCCGACGAGTGCAGGGCTCGTTTTGTTCATTTAAGGACGGCGTCTTATATTGAGTTGAAACGGTAAAAAGATGAGAATGGGGAGAGCGCGGATTTCTGGGTCTCATTGAATCCTTTTCTGTTCCATGAGTGGGCCCCTTATCATGATCGTTGGCATAAGCCAGCCAATAGCAGTCTTTGAGCAAGAATGCTTTAGGCTTCCTCAGCCTCATGCTTTGGCATCTCTAATCCTAACAGAACATGGGCAATTCCTGGACAGCCGTCTCCGCTTCATTGACACGACCGGCGGTATCCCCTCCCTATATACCAAATTTAGGTTTGTTTTTCGTTTCTATCGGACCGCCCCGACCTTTTTCCAAGGTTGTACCCCAACGGAGCAAGCGATCTGGTTAGCCCTGAATTGGGATTATGGGAATTGTCTAGGATTCCTTTGCGACACGAGTCAAGCGATCCAGGGCCACTTTGTGGGATCAAAGGTCTCTTGCTCTGCTTCTCGCGCTATGGTGCTATTGCTTAGGGTGCGTGGCTATTGCCTATGGCTCCTAGCCCCCTTTGCGCTTATTGATAGAGATAGAGGCGATACATACGGCTTTTTGTTTTGGCCTATGCTGGTTTATATTTCTAATTGACTTACTTCCGCCTTGCAACAAGGAATCTAGACAGAAGAACGGAATCGTAGCCTTCAAGCTGACGTCTGAATATCTCATTCATAATCCGACGAGTTAAATGATAAAGGGGCGGTTTCATAGCTCTAGCTTGCTGCGTCAACTGGCCCTTCCTTGGTCATCCTTTCTGTGAGGTAGCTTGTCTCCTCCAGCTTGTCTGGTTAATGGGGCTTTCTATTCAAAGATTCAAGAAGTAACTCCGCTTTCTGGGATGGAGAAGTTTCCCTTTCTTTGATTCATTCGCCCTACGTGATCATCTACTTTCTTCCAGTGGAGAAGGGACAGACCTTCCCCGTCTAGTCGAATAAGTCAAAGCGATTTTGGTTACAGAAATGGGGGAGAGAAAAGAAAATATAAAATCTTAGCCAATCCCTTTCTCGGGAGCGCCTTCCCGTGTTCGAGTCGGTCAAATCCCTGTTCTTTGTAAAGTAAAAAAAGAAAAAGTAAAAAAAGAATAAAAAGATGAAAGAGAGGACCATTAACTAACGCCTGGCAAATAGAGAATAGGGCCCATGACATACACCTTTCTTTTCTACAAAAATCTCTCCTTAAGCGTTGGGGGACAACTGATTCGTTGTGAGGACCATTAACTAACTGAGATTTTCACTTCTTGTCTTGCGCTGGTAGATCCGTGTTCATTGTTCTTACCGGAGGGAATCATAAATAGTCGCCCAGTCAACCTCCTGTCAAATCAAGACCTTAAAGACTCATCTATATGGAACAGCGGTAAACTCATCTTACCGCACTTCCACTCGCTGATTCGATCGGCCTTCACTTCGCGACTGCCCCGGGAGTCAAATACCTTCGCTACCGGTTTCCCTTTCTATTCTAAGGGGAACGCGCAGAAATCAGGCCCTTCGGGTGCAACCGAACTTGGTGATATAGTGAAGGGAAATTCCGGGAGCAAGCCTAGTGGTGGCATTGCTGGTGGCATTCACCAATTGGACCGGAGGTAATGAGGCCCTAAAAGCAATAGTGAATAGAAGGAGTGGAGGAGCCCGCTTCCGGTTCTTCCTGCTCCTAAAGAAGTCACCGTACGTAGTAAACGGGGGCAAGCGTGGGGCATGAACAGAATCAAGAGCCCCTGACTTCGCTAAGTTATAGAGACCCTAGCGTCGGTTTATCTGATCCCTCACTCAGCTCAGGTTGTAATTAACCAACAAAACTTCGCTAAGGTTCAAGCGTTTCCTATTGGTCGAGTGGTTTCACCTGCAATCCTTCGCC